TGATAAAACAGTCCTAGAAACAGAATTCTGTCACTTAGACTTATTAAAGTTAAAGTCATAAGGTTTTGTATATAATAGCAAAACAAAAAGGATTTCAATTATACCATTATTATGATATTACATATTCGAATTTGAGAAAAATAAAAGGATTCGATATTTGGGAGATAAATACAAAGACAGAAAAATCAGAAACAACATAGGATCCATTTTTTTAGCACTTAACCGTCTTTATGTTAGAGATTTCGTTATTCAAAAAAAAAACGATTCGCAAAGAAGAGAAATATTTCTACTTTACTTTACTGATTTTTGAATAGAATATGATTTGAAGTGTATAAGAAGGGTTGCACTTATTAAACACGTATGCGGATAGCTATAATATCCGACTTCTCTTTTATTGCTGGTTCTATTCGGGACAGTCCGGGTCGTGTTCTATCAAAAGAGAATTTCTATTTAATGCAAAATTGAAGTGAAGTAGGATAATTTTATGATAATTACCTATAGACAATATATCTAAATAATAGATATCTGTGTAACAATTTATGTTCTGGGGTTTACATATACTGATATGTTTTGTTATAATTGAAATTGAGAAGGATTTTTTGATTGAAAAAATAAATACTGATTAGTTCTGTCTCAATTTGTATTTTCTTATGTCATTAGGAAAACACAATTTGCGATTCAAATCCCAGAATCGTCATTAATTCGAACTAAGCAGTCAATAGTTAATGGTTCAAGTTTGTCGGCTGAAAATCCACATTTGATTTCTCAATAGAAAAGCCAGAGAATGTTTTTAGCATTGTGGATTTTCCAATACTATACAATCAATCGAAGGGATGGATAAAATCCAAAAAGGGTGTTTCTTTTAGGAAAAGAATTAAGGAAAACAGGAGTCAAAATCCAAGTACAATAAAACTTCAGCAATCTGGGAAAATTTTCATCTATTTTGTATTATTTTGGCGGCATGGCCGAGTGGTAAGGCGGGGGACTGCAAATCCTTTTTCCCCAGTTCAAATCCGGGTGTCGCCTGATCAACAAAAAAACTCGAAATCTCTTCTTCTCTTCGGTTCCGCTTATAGAACTCGCAGAATTCTTCCCCCAGAGGAAACAGACTGTTAATGCTTTGTTGATTCTAAGCATGTGGTCTGAGGGTTTTCTAAACAAAAAGAGTGTGAATGCTCGTTCGCATCTAGGATTCAAGGAAATATTCGAATCTACTGGTAGAGGGTCTATCAAGACTTCACGATTCCCTTCTATTACTAAGGGAGTGTCTAATGACTGGATCTTGAATCAGATTGTAGAGCCTGAATAGGAAATCTGATTCAATTAAGAGTTTTGGAAGGAGGTGCAATATACGACGGACTCGCGAGAATCTCCGAGTGCTCAGGTATCCAACCAATATTAGATTGGATTGATAATTGACTTTTATAGAAAAAGGGGCAAACAGAAAGAATTTCTTTGTGGCAACCCCTAGACAAGCCCCCTCTTTCAGAGCGATAATGGGGAAGGGGGGTACCGGATCAAATGGGGAAATAGAGGTCTGTAATAGATAGAGATTTCTTGTTTTTCGTGATTTCTCCCTTGTCTGTTTTTACTTACTAAGGTCAACAAAACAAAAAAAGAATAGGCCTTATTATTCTTATTCCTACATGTTCCCATTCCCTTCGGATCTTACTACGTATTTTGCTTGTGTTTAATCTTTCCCGATTCGAAATCATAATCGATTTATTGGATTGGTTTCTCGATAGTGTTCGGTCAGAATCCCTTTTTGACTCTGCGCCATGGATTCCACTATTATTAGGGAGGAATAATGGAAAAATTCCTTCGTATTTATAGAGATAGGGGACATAATTCACATGGATATAGTAAGTCTCGCTTGGGCTGCTTTAATGGTAGTCTTTACATTTTCCCTTTCACTCGTAGTGTGGGGAAGAAGTGGGCTCTAGAAGTACTACTAATTGAGTTGAGGAATCAAACCGTATCAATTGTTTTATAGATCGTTCTGCAACGCGTTTTGAACTATTTAAAATCAAAATCTCTGAATTTCGAATCCCATTGGACTCCAATGGAGTTATCTATGATATGAATCATACTCTTTCTCTCAAAGAGATATTTCAGTGATTCCCGTGTTTGTATTTCGAAAAGAAAGGGATTCCGATGATTGAAAATTTCTTCTAACCTAAAATTCTTCCGAAATTTTCTATTTCAATCAATGGAATGAGCTCTTACTATCTTTATAGATAGATACTGAGAAAGACTAGACTTTTTTTATTTCTTTCCCTCTTTATTGTTCAAAGAAGAAGACGTTTTGTTAAGTGTATACGCACTTTCTATGAGAAATGATATAGAGATAGTGGTTGTCTAATGAGAGACTATGCAATAATAAGATCTTACCTTGAGCGAGTCACATATGGGGCATTTACCGATTGGTTTCTAATTTTAGAAAGTCGATTTATGCTTTATCGACTTATTTCATATCATGGTTCGGGCATTCAAAATCGGTGAGGTTTTCTCTTCCTTATTAGTAAAAGGAAAGGAATTAGAATCCTAAGATAAGAGTGATTTCCGATTGATCGGAACAAATCGATGTAGTAAATTGGGTGTTATGTCAATTCCATACAATATATGATATGGAATTAATATACATCTATGAAGAGAATATTGTAGATTGATCTATAAAAACTTAAGCCTTTATCTTTATTCTAGATTACAACTTTATAGACTAAAAGATAGACTAAAAGATAGATAGTATGGTAGAAAGAAAGATGCATCTATTTCTTTCTTACATACTATCTATCTCTTAGAATACTGCCGATTATAGTCCGCTTATTTCATTTAAGTTAAGACGCGAAATTGGAATCCTTTTCATTTGACTTCGTCAATTTTTGATAAGAACTCAGAAGGAAAGTTTCGTTCAAATGAATTTTCAAATTCAATTGAATTAATCATTTTGACTGACTGTTTTTACGTAAATGATAAGTAGAAAGGCGGTAGGAACTAGAATGAATAGCGCAGTAGCAATAAATGCAAGAATATTTACTTCCATAATCTCATCGTTTTTTTTACTTCGCAATAACTCGGGATTTAATCCCCTAGAGATGATAAATATTTCGTCTGTAAATTCAATGAATGAATTACCTCTCGATGATCTTGAATCGGATCAATATCATGAATAACAATATCTGATCTATCAAATCAATTCGTCGTCGAGACTTGAATAGTATAACATAGGAAGTTCTTTTATCCATACCGAATCCAAATTTGGATTCCTGACCCAATCAATCCTAAATTCCTTTATTTAGAATCCATTTCCTTGTTTTTTTCTATAACCTACCTTGCGTCTTCCTTGTACAATCATCTGATAAAGGATCATCAGATTGCCTTTCCACTTCGATTAGTCACATAGTTACAAATCTAAACAAACAATAAAAGCGAAATGGAAAAATAGAAAAGAAAAAAGAAATAACGACCCCTTATTTGCTTTGGAAATGAAAGTATGCCCCCCGACACCCTTTCATAGTTCATAGAAAGGGAAAAAATGAATTGATGTATTTATGGGATATTGGATCCGTCGGGACTGGCGGGGCTCGAACCCGCAGCTTCCGCCTTGACAGGGCGGTGCTCTAACCAATTGAACTACAATCCCAGGGAAATAAGGGATCTAGCAGAAAATTTGATTCTTTTTTATCTTCGTATGGGGTATTTCTGAAGGACAAGAGGGGGTTAGACCATTTCATGGTAGATTGGCGAATTATTGGGCCGAGCTGGATTTGAACCAGCGTAGACGTATTGCCAACGAATTTACAGTCCGTCCCCATTAACCGCTCGGGCATCGACCCAGGAAGAATCAATTTTAGGCTTATTGGTAATCCATGATCAACTTCCTTTCGCAGTACCCTACCCCCAGGGGAATTCGAATCCCCGCTGCCTCCTTGAAAGAGAGATGTCCTAAACCACTAGACGATGGGGGCCGACTTGTCCAACCGCCCTCATACTATGATCATAGTATGATCAGTTTTTTGAAATTGTCAATATAATGGAATGATATGATTAGATCCAAAGAATCTTTCCGTTTTTCAGAATTGTATAGAATTTTTGGATTCGTCATTGATATTCATTATCAATCGACATTCTCTATATAAATCTACTAAAATAAATCTAGTAAGCGGGATCAAGAAGTTATCAAAAATTTTCTCTAAGACTTTAGTTCAAGGGGACAAGTAGAATCTCTTCATCACATGATTCGATGAAATATCTTGAAATTTCTTTTATGTCGAATTGGTAAGTGTACATGTATGTTATGTACCAATCAAGCCAATTTTGTTTTGATAGGGATCATCTCAATAAAAAAAAATTAAGGCGGGTCTTGAAACAATTCATTTTAGTCTAGACTTGCTAGGCAAATCCATTTGATTATTCCAAAATCAGCCACTAGCCACCATGAGTCTACTGCATATACTTATGTATATAATATATGTGCATATAGAAATTTTATCCACATAGTGATTCGTTCGGGAATTAAATCAAATAAGCCCTTTTAACTCAGTGGTAGAGTAACGCCATGGTAAGGCGTAAGTCATCGGTTCAAATCCGATAAGGGGCTTTAATTTTTTTTTTCATAAAAGTCCAGTCATAGTATTCAGAAAATAGAGATCTTTTTTTTATTTAGTTGAAATAAAATGAAATAAAAAAGGAACTAACAAAATAATACGTTATCATTATACTGAATACTGAGTTAGAGTATAGTAGTTCTAGTTAGAAAGTCGGTAAATATTCATTATTATGAATACGCCCCTTGAATCATCAAAGATCTCTATTTTGCATTATACCAATCAAATCTATTGGAAAGATTCGAAATCAACAAAAGAAAAAGTAAGTGGACCTGACCCATTTAATTATGACTATATCCGCTATTCTGATATTAAACTTCGATAGAGATGAAATTTGAATTGGAACAGTTGACCCCCCTCCTTTTTTGAATTTCATTTCTTTGGACTTCGAAA